ATTATATATATATATATTAAAATATTATATAATAATTAATAAAATATTATATAATAATTAATAATTAAAATATAATATATAAATAATTAAAATATAATATATAAATAATATATAATAATTAATAAGAATTAGAAAAAAAAGAAAGAAATAGAAAGGGAATGTTCTTATTTTATTCGAATATTTTATTCAAAATGTCTTGTGATCTTCAACCAATTCTGCGCTTCAATATAATTTCCAGGAGTAAGTGCTATAGCTTGTTTCCAATACTCCGCGGCTTGATCGAACCAAGCTTCCGCAACTTCAGAATCTCCCTGTTGAATGGCCTGTTCTCCTCGGTCGGAATAGGCCAGTCAATTCCTTCCCTTAGAACCGTACTTGAGGGTTTCCTACCTCATACGGCTCAGCAGTCAACTCTTTTGATATCCCTTTTTTTAGTTAATCAAAAGAAGTTAATTACATGAGTTTCAAACTTGAATTTGTATTTGCTTAATAATCCGTTTTATCTTTTCTCCCACCTTCAGCAGAATAACGCATAGGCGTTCTACTATCATTCGAAATTTTTTTATTTTCATTCGAATTTTTTGAAAGGTAACTATCCCGATTTCATATATCAATTTCTATAGAATTTTTGAAAAAGACCTTCCCTCATAAGAAAGAAAAGACTTACTATCTTTGGGATCTGATGCTACACCGCTGCTTAATCTTTCAGGGGGCCAACTCCGTTACATAAGTGGATTCCGCACTTTTGTCTCATATTATGACATAGGTAAGCAGTTCTTATTGTATCGACCAAAAATCTCGCTAATTGATCTTTACGGTGCTTCCTCTATCAATTAGATCCTTTATCCATAGAATAAAGTATCGCGGCATCTTTCTTCATATTTCGATTTCTATGAAGTTTCTTTCTTTTCTACAGCTGATAAAAATCGTTGTTTTGGACGATGCATATGTAGAAAGCCTCTTTTTTTTACTAGTAGATTTTTTTTCTCTTTCTGTTCTTTCTATAGTAGAGATAGTCGCACGTAATGACAGATCACGGCCATATTATTAAAAGCTTGTGGTAAGAAGGGGTTTCGCTCTAGTGCCCGAAAATAATATTCCAAGGCTTTTGTGTGTTCTCCATTACTTGTGTGAATAAGGCCTATATTATAGAGTATATAACTTCGATCATAGGGATCAATTTCTAGTCGCATAGCTTCATAATAATTCTGTAAAGCTTCCGCGTAATTTCCTTCGGATTGAGCAGACATCCGTTACGGTCGTCATTCGATTCAAAGAATCTCCGTTCCAGAACCGTACATGAGATTTTCATCTCATACGGCTCCTCCTTTATGTGCATAATGAGACTAGCCTAATACCAAAAAAGAGTGAAATATTCTCATTATGAACTGAACGGGACTAGTGTTTTTACAAGAAATTTCTAGCCAACCTTCCGGCAAAAGGTCTTGTCTTAACATCAAACATGTTGGTACTACATAAAAATGTTAAGTTAACTCCAACAATTTCTTTGTCCTCAACGCCCCTTAAATTTCTAGAAATTAGTCACTTCAACAGTCTTCGATGGCTATACGGGTATCCAAAGTACGAATGAGATGGATATTCGTTGTCCCAACCATTCTTCTTAGTCCCGATCCCAATAAGGAAAAGGGATAATTTCTAACAAAGGTTTCGTTTTGTTGATTCCTAAGCGTAGTGCTTCTTTTCTTCCTTTATGCCGCCTATTGGTACTAATAAAGTAGGAGTAGGGTTAATCGGAAATACATAACCCAAGCCATAGGCGTAACCTTTCGCTCAACGCTCTAATCGACAATTGAAGCATTTGAGGCTGCATTAATCAAGAGGATACACGACAGAAGGAATTGTTTTTTTAGAAACTTCACCTTCAACAAGCGTAGAGCTCTTTCAAATCTTTTTATCCCGGCCAATGTGCCTTTCTCTTAAGACTTGACAGTGGTCAATAAAAAAAAAATCAAATCACACCATCTCGGTAATAGGTAAATGCCTCTTTTTCTCCTGAAGTTGTCGGAATTATTCGTAATAATATATTGGCTACAATTGAAAAGGTCTTATCAATAAAATTTCCAGTTATCCGCGATCTAGGCATAGGTAGCAATCCACTTTTTAATTCCTTTTAATTACCTCTCGGGAGAAAACGATCCCACAAAAAAGTAATTGTAGAGTACGAAATAACATAAAAACGGACTTAACTCATAAAAAAAAAAGATAGATAGACCGCCCGTTCGATTTGTTCCAATCCCTTGATTTAAGCCAGTATAGATATCAGAAAAAGAGAGGAAGGCCATCTTCGCAAACATGAATAGATATATATCTTTATTGATAGATATAGATCTATATTGTATTGTTTTTATGAAAAAGTTTTTCATAAAAACAACAAAAAAGCATTTCCTTGGGAGTATAAAGATAATGTTTTTTTGTTTTGATTAAAAGGTTTCTATTCTATTTTTAGAGTTTTTTAGAGTTAGAATGAATAGGGGGTACTGTACCTATCCAACATCTAATCTAATAGAAATGACTCGCGATTCACTCGCTTTCTGGGCCATAATCATTATGTAGGAGAGATGGCCGAGTGGTTCAAGGCGTAGCATTGGAACTGCTATGTAGGCTTTTGTTTACCGAGGGTTCGAATCCCTCTCTTTCCGTACCTTCATCAAAATTCTCAATGTGACTGACCACAATGTATCAAATCACATAATAACGGATACCTTTATTCCAAGAGTTCGACCTTTCCTTGATATGGATTCTTTATCCCGAATTTCTCTGGAAAGACTAGGCAAGGGATGAAAATACCCATATCATTCTATGATATATCAATGGGGGATAATCCTCCGATCAACCCCTTACTTTACTTTAGATTTCTTTACTTATGACTTGGGTGATTGGGGCAAAATTGTCCGAACAACCCCTCTTTTTTTAGTTAGGTTTAAGTCTGACGAGAATAATATTCTACGACTAGCAATTCATTTATTTGCAAACCAACCCATTTACTATCTATTATTTGATTGACCAATCCTTTATATTGGAATGGGTGAAGAGTCAAATGTTTTGGCAATTTCTCCTGGGGGAATGAATCAAGAGAATTTTGAATCATATCTTTCGATTTTTGTTCATCCTTCACTGTAATAAGATCTTGGGGTTTGCAGCGATAACTTGGTATATCGACTATACGACCATTAACTAAAATATGTCTATGATTAACTAATTGGCGGGCTTGAGGAATAGTTGACGCCATACCTAATCGAAAAAGGATATTATCCAAACGCATTTCAAGTAATTGTAGTAAAACCCGACCCTTCGGTCCTTTGGCTTTTGCGGCGATACGAACGTATTTCAGTAATTGTCGTTCTGTAAGACCATAATGAAAGCGCAATTTTTGTTTTTCTTCTAAACGAATACAATATTGAGATTTTTTACCAGAGCGCGAAAAAGCACTCCTGGCTTTAGGACTTTTACTAGTTAATCCCGGTAAAGCCCCCAAACGGCGTATTTTTTTGAAACGAGGTCCTCGGTAACGTGACATAAATACTCCTAATTTGCCCTATTTTATTGAAATTACATAAACCTAAATTCAAACTGAACTAGAACTAAAGGATAAATATAATAAATGAAGTCAAATCTACTGAAGTATTCGAATTATACTATAAAGAATACTGAGATGGATTGTATTAATATTCGAACTTTCTTATATATACCTTATATATATATACCTTATATATACACAAAGAATGTATATAGGAAAAGAAAAAGAAAAGGGTCCTTTTATTTTTCTTGATTTGTTTTGCGGAGATTTCACTACTCTAACAATTCTTTAGAACTTTACATTCCTACGACATAATAATCGGTAACCTTTGGAAAAAAAGAAAGAAGTCTTTTCACTTTAATTTAAAAAAGACATTATCAATCACGTAAAAACTCAAACAAATAGAAAAAAGCCAGCTATCGGAGTCGAACCGATGACCATCGCATTACAAATGCGATGCTCTAACCTCTGAGCTAAGCGGGCTCGCATAACATAAATTGTACATCCATAGGAATTTAGTAAACTGCAAGAATCTTAGCTATTAACTTTTCATTCTTAGTTATTCAGAATTAATATGAATGTAGAAAATAAATAATATATATATATAATGTAAAAGATAAAGAATTAAAAGAAAAGAATTGACCCTTCGAGTATTCCAAATTGCATGATCAAAATGATAGAAGGAGAGGCATATAGGAAAAATATGGTATAATAGAGAAAAAATATGCTATATATATACATCCATATTGAATTGTGGATACAAAAATGATAGAAGCATTTCTGATTAGACCAAATATGGTTCTACGATAGAGATGAAAGAGAATAGATAAGAAATCAAATAAAAAAAGAGGAAAATAAGAGGAAAGAAAGACTTTTACAGGAATCAGTATCTAATGAATTCTACAGTTCCGGTAGAAGAAAAATGAAAGAAAAAAAGGGCATGACATAATAATAAGATCTTAATCTTAAAACAAATAAAGAGGGGGGGATATGGCGAAATTGGTAGACGCTACGGACTTAATTGGATTGAGCCTTGGTATGGAAACTTACTAAGTGATAACTTTCAAATTCAGAGAAACCCTGGAATAAAAAATGGGCAATCCTGAGCCAAATCCTGTTTTTCGAAAACTTCGAAAACAAAAAAACAACAAAGGTTCATAAAGACAGAATCAGAATAAAAAAGGATAGGTGCAGAGACTCAACGGAAGCTGTTCTAACAAATGGAGTTGATTGCGTTGCATAAAGGAATCCTTCTAGTAAAACTCCAGAAAAGATAAAGTGATAAAATAAAAGATAACACTAATATACATAGATCCACGTACTGAAATACTATCTCAAATACAAATAATTAATGACGAGTGATCCAAACCTGTATCTATATTTTTCCTGTATCTTTTTTTTTTTTCATTTTTTTATAAAAAAGTTGTTCTGAATCAATTCTAAGTTGAAGAAAGGATCGAAT